ATTTCTCTTATTAACTCAATCTTTTCTTAGAAAATATATTCTATTACCTTCAGTGATAATAGCTAAAAATATCGTTCGCATACTCTTATTTGAATTGCCCGAGTGGTCCCAGGATTTAAAGGATTGGAAGAGGGAAATGCATGTTAAATGCACTTATAATGGTGTTCAATTATCCGAAACAGAATTTCCGAAAAATTGGTTAACAGAAGGAATTCAGATAAAGATCTTATTTCCTTTTTACTTAAAACCTCGGCACAGATCTAAGCTACAATCCCTTGATAAGGATTCAATGAAAAAAATAAAAGGACAAGAAAGTGATTTTTGTTTTTTAACAGTTTGGGGAATGGAAACTGAACTTCCTTTTGGTTCTCCCCGAAAACGACGTTCATTTTTGGAACCCGTTTTGAAAGAATTCAAAAAAAAAATAAGAAAATGGAAAACTCAATCTTTTCTAGTTTTAAGAGTAAAAGAAAGAACAAAAATTTTCCGAAAAGTGACAAAAGAAACAAACAAATGGGTCATCAAAAGCATTCGATTTCTAAAAGAAAGAATCAAAAAACTTTCAAAAAGAAAGCCAATTCGATTAGTTAAATTGAGAGAAATAGAGGACTTGGGTAAAACTAAAAAAGATTCGATAACGATAATCAGTAATCAGGCAATTCACGAATCGTCTATTCAAATTCGATCTATGCATTGGACAAATTTCTCACTGACAGAAAAAAAAATGAAAGATTTAAGTAATAGAACAAACATAATAAGAAACCAAATAGAAAAAATTACAAAAGATAAGAAAAAAGGATTGCTAACTCAAGAAAAAAATATTAGTTCTAACAAAATAAGTTATCGTGCTAAAATATTCGAATCAGCAAAAAAGATTTGGCAGATATTAAAAAGAAGAAGTACTCGATTAATCCGTAAATCATATTTTTTTATAAAATTTTTAATTGAAAGGGTATACCTAACTATTTTTTTATCTATCCTTAATATTCCAAGAATCAATACAATTTTTTTTGTTGAATCAACAAAAAAAATGAAAATTATTGATAAAAACGTCCCCAATAATGAAGCAAATCAGGAAAAAATTAATAAAACAACTAAAAACGGAATTCGCTTTCTTTCGACTCTAAAAAAACCACTTTCTAAGATTAGTAATAATAATAAGAATTCAAAGATTTTTTTGAATTTATCTTCTTCTTCTTTCTCACAATCACAAGCATATGTATTTTACAAATTATCACAAACCCAAGTTATTAACTTTTATAATTTAAGATCTGTCCTTCAATATCATGGAACATCTCTTTTTCTTAAGAATGAAATAAAAAATAGTTTTGAAAACCAAGGAATATTTCATTACGAATTAAGACATAAACCTTTTTTGAATTTTGGAATAAATGAATGGAAAACCTGGTTAAGGGGCCATTATCAATATCAATACGATTTACCACAGATTAGATGGCCTAGATTAGTACCACAAAAATGGCGAAATAAAGCGAATCAAGACAGTATAACTCAAAATAAAGATTTAAACAAAAAAGATTCATATGAAAAAAACGGATTAACTCATTACCAAAAAGAAAAACGAAATCCTTTTGAAACAGACTCATTACGGGATCAAAAAGCGAATTTTCAAAAACACTATAGATATGATCTTTTATCATATAAATCTATTAACTATGACGATAAGAAAGACTTGTATATTCATAGATCACTATTCCAAGTAAAGAATCAAGAAGAAAGTTTTTATAATTACAACCTAGGCAAGGGAAAATTTTTTGGTATGCTGGGAAGTATCCCTATCAATAATTATCTAGGGGAAGACGATATTATGGATATAGAGAAAATTCAAATTTCGGATAGAAAATTTTTTGATTGGAGAATTCTCAATTTTTGTCTTAGAAATAAGATCGATATGCAATCCTGGGTTGATATGGATACTGGTATCAACAGTAATCAAAATATTAAGATTGGGGCGGATAATTATAAAATAATTGATGAAATTAATAAGAACGGTCTTTTTTATCTTACAATTCATCAAAATGAAGAAATTAATTCATCCAACCAAAAAAGATTCTTTTTTAATTGGATGGGAATGAATGACGAAACACTAAGTAGTCTTATATCAAATCATGAGCTTTGCTTCTTCCCAGAATTTGTGCTACTTTTTAATGCATATAAAATAAAACCGTGGATCATACCAATCAAATTACTTCTTTTCAATTTTAATGCAAATGGTAATAAAAACATAACTGGAAAGAAAACGGAAGATCTTTTTATATCATCGAATCAAAAAAAATATCTTGAATTAGAGAATGAAAGTCAAGACGAAAAAGAACCCACAAGCCAAGGAAATCCTAGATCAGATGGACAAAACCAAGTAAGTCTTGGATCAGTTCTCTCAAACCAAGAAAAAGATGTTGAAGAAACGTATGCAGGATCGGAGATGAAAAAACGTAGAAAGAAAAAGCAATACAAGAGCAACACAGAAGCAGAACTCGATTTCTTACTAAAAAAATATTTTCATTTTCAGTTGAGATGGGATAATTCTTTAAATGAAAAGCTAATGAATAATATCCAAATAGATTGTCTTCTGCTTCGACTGACAAATCCAAGAGAAATTGCTATATCCTATATTCAAAGGGGAGAAATGCGCCTGGATATTGTAATGATTCAGAAGGATTTAACTCTTACCGAATTGATGAAAAAAGGAATAGTTATTATCGAACCGGTTCGTCTGTCTGTAAAAAATGATGGACAATTTTTTATATATCAAACCATAAGTATTTCATTGGTTCATAAGAATAAGCGCCAATTTCAATTTAATAAAAGATACCGAGAAAAAGGCTATGTTGATAAGAAGAAAATTTTTGATGAATGGATTCCAAGCCATGAAATAAAGACTGGAACTAAAGACAAAAAGAATTATGATTTGCTTGTTCCTGAAAATCTTTTATTACCTAAACGTCGTAGAGAGTTGAGAACTCTAATTTGTTTCAATTCGAAGAATCGAAATGATATGCGTAGTTACGTTTGGGATAAAAGCAAAGATCTTGCTATAGAAAAAAAGAAATTCATTAATTTAAAGTTCTTTCTTTGGCCGAATTATCGATTAGAAGATTTAGTTTGTATGAATCGCTATTGGTTTAATACCAATAATGGCAGTAGTTTCAGTATGGTAAGGATACATATGTACCCACGATTGCAAATTTGTTAATACTATGTTTTTCCTATCTATGCTTAGTGGGATATATGAAAACAAAGAGCTGCACACAGGCCTTGTCTTACATTCCAGTCTGATACATGATACCAATTTAATGATATACATATCAATTAGATCTATAAATGAATCAACAGAATCTTTTTTTTAGGTCTCAACTTTTCTGTTTTCCACAAATATAGCATCTTTTTAGATCCCTAAAAAAATTGAAAATGGAATTTTTTTTTGGTTGATTTTAGAAGAAGTTAATAACGAACGTAAGATTGTTGTGTATATCAAATTCAAATGACTAGCATTATTATTACTGATTAGTAAAATTAATAAAAAAAAAAAAGAAGGGAGTAGATTTTGTTTTATGGTAAAAAATTCATTCATCTCAATTATTTTTCAAGAAAAAAGAGAAGAAAACTGCGGGTCTGTTGAATTTCAAGTATTCAGGTTTACCAATAAGATACGAAAACTTACTTCACATTTGGAATTGCACAGAAAAGACTATTTATCTCAAAGAGGTCTACGGAAAATTCTGGAAAAACGCCAACGGTTACTATCGTATTTGTCAAAGAAAAATAGAGTACGTTATAAAGAATTAATTAGTCAGTTGAATATTCGGGAGTCAAAAAATCGTTAATTTGAAACACAATTTTGAATTATTTTATTTATTAGATTTTGAATCTTGATGACCTTCTTTTTGTTTTCAACAATTCATGTAAAAATGAATCGAGGAAAAACCTATGAATATACTAGCTACTGGGAAAGACCTTATGGTAGTCAATATGGGCCCTCACCACCCATCAATGCACGGTGTTCTTCGTCTCATCGTTACTCTAGATGGTGAAGATGTTATTGACTGTGAACCCATATTGGGTTATTTACACAGAGGGATGGAAAAAATTGCGGAAAACCGAACAATTATACAATATCTGCCTTATGTAACACGTTGGGATTATTTAGCTACTATGTTCACAGAAGCAATAACTGTAAATGGACCAGAACTGTTGGGAAATATTCAAGTACCCAAAAGGGCCAGCTATATCAGAGTAATTATGTTGGAGTTGAGTCGTATAGCTTCTCATCTGTTATGGCTTGGCCCTTTTATGGCAGATATTGGTGCACAGACTCCTTTCTTTTATATTTTCAGAGAAAGAGAATTAGTATATGATCTATTCGAGGCGGCCACCGGTATGAGAATGATGCATAATTATTTTCGTATCGGAGGAATAGCGGCTGATTTACCTCATGGCTGGATAGATAAATGTTTGGATTTCTGTGATTATTTTTTAACAGGGGTTGTTGAATATCAAAAACTTATTACGCGAAACCCTATTTTTTTAGAACGCGTTGAAGGAGTAGGCATTATTGGTGGAGAAGAAGCAATAAATTGGGGTTTGTCAGGACCAATGCTACGAGCGTCTGGACTCAAATGGGATCTTCGTAAAGTCGATCATTATGAGTGTTACGACGAATTTGATTGGGAAGTACAGTGGCAAAAAGAAGGAGATTCATTAGCCCGTTATTTAGTCCGAATGGGCGAAATGACGGAATCCATAAAAATGATTCAACAAGCTTTGGAAGGAATTCCGGGGGGGCCCTATGAAAATTTAGAAATCCGATGCTTTGATAGAGAAAGCAATCCAGAATGGACTGATTTTGAAAATCGATTCATTAGTAAAAAACCCTCTCCTACTTTTGAATTGCCGAAACAAGAACTTTATGTGAGAGTCGAAGCCCCAAAAGGAGAATTGGGAATTTTTCTGATAGGAGATCAAAGCGGGTTTCCTTGGAGATGGAAAATTCGACCACCGGGTTTTATCAATTTGCAAATTCTTCCGCAATTAGTTAAAAGAATGAAATTGGCTGATATTATGACAATACTAGGTAGTATAGATATCATTATGGGAGAAGTTGATCGTTGAAATGTTAATTGATACAACAGAAGTACAAGATATCAATTCTTTTTCCAGATTGGAATCTTTAAAAGAGGTCTATGGGATCATATGGATGCTTGTTCCTATTTTTATGCCTGTATTGGGAATCACAATAGGTGTACTCGTAATTGTATGGTTAGAAAGAGAAGTATCCGCAGGAATACAACAACGTATTGGGCCTGAATACGCCAGCCCCTTGGGAATTCTTCAAGCTTTAGCCGATGGGACAAAACTACTTTTCAAAGAAAATCTTCTTCCATCTAGAGGAAATACTCGTTTATTTAGTATTGGACCATCTATAGCAGTCATATCAATTCTACTAAGTTATTCAGTAATTCCTTTTAGTTATCACCTTGTTTTAGCTGATTTCAATATCGGTATTTTTTTATGGATTGCCATTTCAAGTATTGCTCCTATTGGACTTCTTATGTCAGGATATGGATCAAATAATAAATATTCCTTTTTAGGTGGTCTGCGAGCTGCTGCTCAATCGATTAGTTATGAAATACCATTAACTTTATGTGTTTTATCAATATCTCTACGTGCGATTCGTTAAAACAGAAACTTTTCTTTTCCCTATGCTTTTCGTTCAAGAAAAAAAAAGAAATTTAATAGATATCTTCATCTTTTTATTCATTTATTTATTATTTAGGTTAATAAAATGAATTTGGTAGTTATACATGAGTGAAAGAAAACAACTTCCAAATTTGCAGTAAAAGTCAAAGTGGATTGAGTCTCATTTCCTATGTACAAGAGTTAAGCCGAAGTAAACAAACATGGAAGAAGCCCTTTACCCCAAGATTGGTTGATTGGTCATCCTGACTTGAAGCGGGCTCAAAGGATCAACCGTATGGAGTTTTCACTATCGTTTGTATGGATTCCAATCCATATATTACGAAACGGGGGATTAAAAAAGGATAGGTGGGTAGGAAGGAACACCAAAATACACATAAAGGATTAGTAATCGAGATTATGTAAATTATCTAAAAGGATACTTCTGCATACCAGAAAAAGAATACTAATTGGGGCTTTAAATTGGTAGAAATGATCAAGCAGTACTCCCCACAATTCCGATCCAGAGTATGCTCCTATCCACCAATTAAAGAAATGACTATCGGGAACGAAATAATCCTTTACTTTTTTTAAGCCCCTTTTTTTCTCAGAACGAAGAAGAGGAATAAAAAAAATAGAAAAAATACAATTATAATATAAACAAACGAGATCCTTTTATTCTTTACTTTCATATATTCATAAAAATAAAATTCCTGTCATGATTCATAAAGTAATGTAATGCTTAATTCTTTTTCGTAATCGAAAATAAACTGATGGGTTGAAATATCTATTGATATTTATACGAGGAGTATTTTATTCAAAGATTTATTAAGTTATTACTCAAGAGAGAAAAATTGAAATTTGTAAAGGATGAGATCAATTCAGAAATACTTTTTATTTTTTATTTATTTTTATAGTTTATAGCAGACAGAATTCCATTGGTATAATTGGGGACCTTCCAATAGATTTTCAATAGATTTTGACTCTATCTATTCGATAACCATATCAAGATAACGAATCGAATACTGGCTCGGTCCTTACATTTATTTGTGGCCCTGAGGAGCCGTATGAGGTTAAAATCTCATGTACGGTTTTGTAATAGCGATGGGAACAGTAATGTTATCACCGACTATGATTATCTAACAGTTCAAGTACAGTTGATATAGTTGGTGCGCAGTCAAAATATGGTTTTTGGGGGTGGAATTTGTGGCGTCAACCCATAGGGTTTATGGTTTTTTTAATTTCTTCCCTAGCGGAATGCGAGAGATTACCTTTTGATTTACCAGAAGCAGAAGAAGAATTAGTAGCAGGTTATCAAACCGAATATTCAGGAATCCGATTTGGTTTATTTTACGTTGCTTCTTATCTAAATCTATTAGTTTCCTCTTTATTTGTAACAGTTCTTTACTTGGGTGGTTGGAATCTTTCTATTCCGTCCATATGGGTTCTTAAGCTATTTGAAATAAATAAAGCGGATGGAATCCTTGGAACGACAATTGGTATCTTTATTACATTAGCTAAAACTTATTTGTTCTTGTTCATTCCTATCACAACAAGATGGACTTTACCTAGATTAAGAATGGACCAACTCTTAAATCTTGGCTGGAAATTTCTTTTACCTATTTCTCTCGGTAATCTATTATTAACAACTTCTTCCCAACTCCTTTCACTGTAAACAAAAAAGGAATACGATATTTGCGACTTGTCTCAAACAAGAGAAAGAAAGAAAATCTAATTATTCATAACTATTCACGATATGCTCCCTATGGTAACTGGGTTCATGAATTATGGTCAACAAACAGTACGGGCTGCAAGGTACATTGGTCAAAGTTTCGTGATTACCTTATCCCAAGCAAATCGTTTACCTGTAACGATTCAATATCCTTATGAAAAATTAATCACATCGGAGCGTTTCCGTGGTCGAATCCATTTTGAATTTGATAAATGTATTGCTTGTGAAGTATGTGTTCGTGTATGTCCTATAGATCTCCCGGTTGTTGATTGGAAATTGGAAACAGATATTCGAAAGAAACGATTGTTTAATTACAGTATTGATTTTGGAATTTGTATTTTTTGTGGTAACTGCGTTGAGTATTGTCCAACAAATTGTTTATCGATGACTGAAGAATATGAACTCGCTACGTACGACCGTCACGAATTGAATTATAATCAAATTGCTTTAGGTCGTTTACCAATATCAATAATTGACGATTTTACTATTCGAACAGTTGTGAATTCGCCTCAAAGAAAAAACGGGTAAACTACTTGATTAAAGAGTAATTGCAAAGTACTAAGGTTTCTTTTTGGTAGAAAGAGATAAGGTCGTTCTCTTTGCTTGGTCAATAATTACAAATCCCAACTATTAATTGGGTGCTAAGAAATATGACTTAATTTGTATTGAAAGTCTATTAATATAATATCTCCATAATAATTTTGAAATATATAGTTTCAATTTCAAACTGCCATTTCGAATACAGAAACGAGCGAAATCCACTAACTATACCCGCATTAACTCACACCTATTAGATTAGAATTTAATTCAATTGGGAATGTCTCATAAAAAAAATTTTCCTGGTCGGTTCAATAAGGTCATGAAAAACATTTCGATTTATTTATCTCTTATTTTAATATAATGGATTTGCCTGGACCACTACATGATTTTCTTTTAGTTTTTCTGGGATCGGGTCTTATAGTAGGAGGTCTGGGAGTGGTATTACTTACCAACCCAATTTATTCTGCCTTTTCATTGGGATTGGTTCTTGTTTGTATATCCTTATTCTATATTCTATCAAATTCCCATTTTGTAGCTGCTGCACAACTTCTTATTTACGTAGGGGCTGTAAATGTTTTAATCATATTTGCTGTAATGTTCATGAATGGTTCAGACTATTCTAAAGATTTTCATTTTCATCTTTGGACTATTGGGGATGGGGTTACTTCCCTAGTTTGTACAAGTCTTTTTTTTTCACTAATCAATACTATTCTAGATACGTCCTGGTATGGGATTATTTGGACTACCCGATCGAACCAGATTATAGAGGAAGATTTGATAAGTAATAGTCAACAAATTGGCATTCATTTATCAACGGACTTTTTTCTTCCATTTGAACTGATTTCGATAATTCTTTTAGTTGCTTTGATAGGTGCAATTGCCATGGCTCGTCAGTAAAAAATCTTTATAATTTATAACTAGGAACAGAAATCAAAATTCAACCTTTTTCTGTGTTATCACATCCATTTCCCTTAAATTTGATTTGAATACTGTTCTGTTCATGTATAAAATAGAAATTTTTTTATTCGTCCTATTCGGTCTATTATCAATATATCGATCTATTACCAATACTAATAGATTATTTTGTTCTGTATTTGGTGTATATTCTAAGCAATCGAATCGCTTGAATTATTGTTCATATTAAAATGAATCGCAATTGGTACGGAGTTGGTCAATGATGCTCGAGCATGTACTTGTTTTGAGTGCCTATTTATTTTCTATCGGTATCTATGGATTGATCACGAGCCGAAATATGGTTCGGGCCCTGATGTGTCTTGAACTTATACTAAATGCGGTTAATATTAATTTCGTAACATTTTCTGATTTTTTTGATAGTCGTCAATTAAAAGGAGATATTTTCTCAATTTTTGTTATAGCTATTGCAGCCGCTGAAGCAGCTATTGGATCAGCTATTGTTTCGTCAATTTATCGTAACAGAAAATCGACTCGTATCAATCAATCGACTTTATTGAATAAGTAGTATTTTGAAATCATAATATTCATCAAGTCGTATTAGCATATAGAATTAAAATACGTCGTAACCTCGATCATGTTTGCGAAAACATAAGAAATCAAAGTATCTTTATTCCTTATTAGTATTATGAGTTGATCCAGAACAGAAGTGGATTGATTAGAAAAATTCTGGTAAATCATTGATTCATCTGGTGTTTAAATATATCGGCCATTTCCAACTTTACTAGATCGAAACTTTAGGAGTTCCAAAATTTATAGATCCAATGTCACATTCAGTAAAGATTTATGATACATGTATAGGGTGTACTCAATGCGTCCGCGCCTGCCCCACAGATGTATTAGAAATGATACCTTGGGACGGATGTAAAGCTAAGCAAATTGCTTCTGCTCCAAGAACAGAGGACTGTGTTGGTTGTAAGAGATGTGAATCCGCCTGTCCAACGGATTTCTTGAGTGTTCGAGTTTATTTATGGCATGAAACAACTCGAAGCATGGGTCTAGCTTATTGATATTGATACGTTTCAGAAAACCCCACTTGAATCCATTTCGAATCCATTTTTTTTTTTTACCGATTACCGGCAAAAACCCGTACTCTAAAATAGAATCTATTCTTATTGGTTTTTTCTTTTTAGAGTACGGGTTTTTCTGGTCCAAGTGTATCTTGTCTTTACCACGAAAAATTTTCCTTGGTTAACAATAATTGTAGTTTTTCCGATAGCCGCAGGTTCTTTAATTTTCTTTCTCCCCCAGAGAGGAAATAAGGTGACAAGAGGGTATACTATATATATATGCGTCTTAGAACTTCTTCTAACGACCTACGTATTCTGTTATCATTTCCAGCTCGACGATCCATTAATTCAGCTAGCAGAGGATTATAAATGGATCAATTTTTTTGATTTTTACTGGAGATTGGGAATAGATGGACTTTCCTTAGGACCTATTTTACTGACAGGATTTATCACCACTTTAGCTACTTTAGCGGCTTGGCCGGTTACTCGAAATTCCCGATTATTCCATTTCCTGATGTTAGCAATGTACAGCGGTCAAATAGGATCATTTTCTTCTCGAGACCTTTTACTTTTTTTCATCATGTGGGAGTTAGAATTAATTCCCGTTTATCTACTTCTATCCGCGTGGGGAGGTAAAAAACGTCTTTATTCAGCTACAAAGTTTATTTTGTACACGGCGGGAGGGTCTGTTTTTCTATTAATAGGAGTTTTGGGTATCGGTTTATATGGTTCGAATGAGCCAATATTAAATTTGGAAACATTAGCTAATCAATCGTATCCCATGGCACTGGAAATATTATTCTATATTGGATTTCTTATTGCTTTTGCTGTCAAATCACCGATTATACCTTTCCATACATGGTTACCAGACACCCATGGGGAAGCGCATTACAGTACTTGTATGCTTCTAGCCGGAATCTTATTAAAAATGGGAGCATATGGGTTGATTCGGATCAATATGGAACTATTACCGCACGCTCATTCGATATTTTCTCCCTGGTTGATCATAGTAGGTACAATGCAAATAATTTATGCAGCTTCAACATCTCCTAGCCAACGGAATTTAAAAAAAAGAATAGCTTATTCCTCTGTATCTCATATGGGTTTTATAATTATAGGGATTGGATCGATAACCGATACGGGACTCAACGGAGCCATTTTACAAATAGTTTCTCATGGGTTTATTAGCGCTGGACTTTTTTTCTTGGCAGGAACGAGTTATGATAGAATACGTCTTGGTTATCTTGAAGAAATGGGCGGATTGGCTATCCCAATTCCAAAGATATTCACAATATTCAGTATCTTATCGATGGCTTCCCTTGCATTACCGGGCATGAGTGGTTTTGTTGCGGAATTGCTAGTATTTTTTGGAATAATTACCAGCCAAAAATACTTTTTAATGCCAAAAATACTAATTATTTTTGTAATGGCAATTGGAATGATATTAACTCCTATTTATTCATTATCTATGTCACGGCAAATGTTCTATGGGTACAAGCTATTTAATGCTCAAAACTCTTATTTTTTTGATTCTGGCCCCCGGGAGTTATTTGTTTTGATGTCTATTCTTCTACCCGTAATAGGTATTGGTATTTATCCGGATTTCGTTCTCTCCCTCTCAGTGGACAAGGTTGAAACTATTCTATCTAATTTTTTTTTATAGATAGTTTTCATAGATAAAAAAAATCAAAAACCAATCCTATGTCCCATGCTTTTTCAAATCGATCGTTGTCCAATGAAAAAAGAAGTATTTTTTCGTTTCTTAAGTTTCAAGTTTAAGTTAAATAAAAAAGAATAAACAAGTCAAAATTGGAATTTGAATTCTAACCAGACACCTTTTGCCTTTGGGAGAACCTTTTGAATCACTACACTACTTGATTCAAAAGGTTCTCGGCGGCTTATACTAAGTTTCGTTTATATATTTGCGCTGCCCTATATTTGTATTAATCAGGCCCTTTCTTCAATTCTTCAATTCAATTAGATGTTAATTAAACGAACCATAACTATGTAACCCGATTCCTAATAGATTGACCCCGAAGTAGCATATCCAAATTATAAGAAAGCCCATAGAAGCCACGATTGCAGAATTTACACCTTCCCAATTTGGATTTGTTCTCGTATGTAAATAAATTCCAAAAATAGTCCAAGTAATAAATGCCCAAGTTTCCTTTGGATCCCAATTCCAATATGATCCCCATGCCTCATTAGCCCATACTGCTCCCGAAAGAATACCTATGGTTAAAAAGATAAATCCTAGACTAATAATACGATAACTCCACTGATCCAATTGTTGAATCAATTGATACCCATAAAAATTTCTAGCAGAAAGAAAATAAGGAAAAGAACCGTTTAGAAAACCATTGTTTTTTTCATTCGGGTATTGGATTTCACCAAAGGAAAACGACTCAGTTCCTTTTAAATTTAAAAAATGAGTTCTCTTATCCAAAATCCTTATAATTTTTCGAAATGTAATGACTAGACGCGCTGCGGATAATAATGATCCACATAAAAGCGCTGCATAACCTAATACCATCATACTTACGTGCATCATTAACCACTGGGCTTGGAGAGCCGGTACTAATACTCCGGATTGATGCATTTTGGTTAAAAAACCCGAAGTAGCAAAACCCTGGGTAAAAATAGCGCTTGGCGCGGTTATTGCGCTTAAATGATTTTGATGTTTTTTAAAATGGAAAATCCTATGAATAATGGAGAAACTCCATGAAAGAAAGATTAATGATTCATATAAATCACTTAATGGGAAATGCCCTGAATAAATCCAACGAGTGACTAATAATCCTGTTAGACAGAAAAAGGTAGTTATCATCCCTTTTTCTAATGAATCATATAGTCCTATCATTTCATCGCCTAATAAAGTTAGCAACTGAATTGTAATTCCAATCGAAACTACCGAAAAGGATATATGAGTTAATATATGCTCTAATGTTGAAAATATCATAAATAAAAATCAAATTAAAAGCGAGAGTCTTTTAAGTATACAGAATGTAAATCTGAAATGAAATTCATTATTCATTATAAGACTTTTTGTATATCTTTTAGAAGATGCTATGCCGCCACTCGGACTCGAACCGAGATGCTCTAGCACTGCTTCCTAAGAGCAGCGTGTCTACCGATTTCACCATAGCGGCTTGCTAGAAATCATAATAACCCATTTTTATTCAATCGTCGAGATTGAAAGAGTCAAGTTCAATGAAATCGTTTTTAGGAAGCATTCCAATTAATGAATAAAAACTTGTTTAAATAGAGATGGAAAGAGTCCTCTGCTTCCGTCTTATTTAATTATTTAAGGTTTCGGTTTTATTTAACTTAACAATCGAAGTTTTCGTCGTTTCTATTTTCAGAAAATAGGATTGTTATAACTAAATCATTTTTATTTGAATCCAGATTCAAGAAGGTTTAGTTAATTTGCATAGCTTTTGTGTTGTCTTCATCCTTATCGTTAGGTTTTTTTTTTATTTTAATATGAATTCGGGTTCAGCGTTATCAAACCAATTAGGTATTGGACTGGACATATCATAGAAAAGGATTTCGATTTCTATCGTGTAATTGTACTCTGCTTCAAAAAATGATTTCTAAATTCGAATTCTAACGGTATAGATTTTTTGATTGATCCTCCATGCTCCCCTTCAAATATAGGATTTTTTTGATTATTTAAAATTGTCACCCTATTCGTATCTAATCTTATAATGTCTGTTTAAATAGGAAAAAGTTCCATAAAATGCGGTGGATATGGTATATACAGTGATTTAGAAAAATAATGATTCATAAAGTTATAAAAAAGGTTTTATACTTAATCAATTAGTTTCCCATTGATTTTGCCTAAAGATTTTGGATCTGCTCTTCTATAGCATAATTTCAAGCATAATTTCAAAAAGAAAAGTAAAAAAAAAAAGACAAAACCTTTATTTGGATTCTTGTGTTATTTATAAGGGGGTGGGGTGATGGGGAAAATAAGAATCCCCATCCTGCGAATGAAAAACATATTCAAATAAAAAAGGGTTGAAACTTTTGATTTTTTTTTTTTCGTTTTTTTTTTTTTTCAAATTCCAAAGGCAAAGGAGGACAAAACTTTTGAATTTATATTCTAGAATATATATTCAAAAGTATAGTATAAATTCGAAATTAGAAACGAAATTAGCTCCTTTTTCGAGTCAGGCTGATTCAGATTATTCCAACGTTTTATTAGTTATTAGTTATTTGTCGTACAAAAAAACTTTTTGAATTCCCCGTGGAAAGGGATTTTGCTAACGAAAAAGCTTTCAACGCTGCCCAATATCCCCCTTTTTTCCATCGATTTTTACGAATACGCTTTTTGAATATAGAAGTACGTTTTTTTGGAACTGCCATTCGGAAACTAAAGGATTATTTATTGCTCAAATTGGATGTGAAAGACATCTATTGTTTCAAAGAAATCATTTTTTTTACTATTCATTTGATTATATGTCTATTTATTCTCTAAATTATACTACCTTTATAATAAAAAAGAAATAGAAATATGTGAAAATCGAATAAAATAGTACTCGAACAAAAAAGAAAAACTATATGGTATAGAATTTTTTCAATTTAGATTCCATCCAATAGCCGAGAAAGAACAAATTCTTATTTCGAAGTTATTTGTGGTGCCTTTCTTTTTCTTTCTATCCTTATCCGTATTCAAATCGATATTCTAGGATGTATTATACCATAGAATAGAAATTGAATTGAATTGGTTGAAGTTGATAAAAAAAGCAAAAGTCTTTCCATTTATATCTCTGTCTAGTTTCGGCATCATACATTTATAGATGAAAAATACATCGACTAAGTTTAAGAAACCTTACTATAAAAAAAAAAATTAATCTTTTTTTTCTAGTAATAAGCTCTTAAATGTCATTTATTGGAATGGAAGATAATCAATTAGTTTCGAAATGAACTAGTTAATGGTTCTGAATAAACAAATTCAAATACAAATACCTAATTCTTGTTTTATTGAGGAAAGCTCTAAGACATCCTATGATTTCTATCAAAATGAATAGGTGTAATTCTTTAGTCTTGATTGATGTACATAAATTATTGGATATAGGGACTAATAATTGAAATTTTAATTTGGTCTATCTTCATAAAAATCTTACTTAGTATAATACTGAGTAAAAAATAAAGAATTCTTTTTTACTAGTAACTTAGTTATATCATTCGACCGCTCTGAACTTTGAATATTTTTGAAGTATTTGTGAAAGATTCAAAATAACTACCAATAGAAAATTCTATTTAAGTTTTTTTTTACTACCTTAATTTTTTTATTAATCCCTTACAAAAGAGATAAGAGCTGGTGAATCAGAAACAATTAATTAATTAAGAATAAAAATACAAGTTATTATTAGTTTTTTTATGGAACATACATATCAATATTCCTGGATCATACCTTTCGTTCCGCTTCCAGTTCCTATGTTAATAGGAGTGGGGCTTCTCCTTTTTCCGACAGCAACAAAAAATCTTCGCCGTATGTGGGCTTTTCCTAGTATTTTATTGTTAAGTATAGTTATGATTTTTTCAGTTGATCTAGCTATTCATCAAATAAATAGAAGTTCTATCTATCAATACGTAGGGTCTTGGACCATCAATAATGATTTTTCTTTAGAGTTCGGACATTTTATTGATCCACTTACTTCTATTATGTCAGTATTAATCACTACAGTTGGAATTCTGGTTCTTATTTATAGTGATAATTATATGTCTCATGATCAAGGATATTTGAGATTTTTTGCTTATATGACTTTTTTCAATACTTCAATGTTAGGATTAGTTACAAGTTCTAATTTAATACAAATTTATATTTTTTGGGAATTAGTTGGAATGTGTTCTTATCTATTAATAGGGTTTTGGTTCACCCGACCTATTGCGGCGAGTGCTTGTCAAAAAGCATTTGTAACTAATCGTGTAGGGGATTTTGGTTTATTATTAGGAATCTTAGGTCTTTATTGGCTAACAGGTAGTTTCGAATTTCGGGATTTGTTCGAAATATTCAATAACTTGATTTATAATAATGAGGTTCACTTTTTTTTTGTTACTTTGTGTGCTTTTCTATTATTTGCCGGCGCGGTTGCTAAGTCCGCGCAATTTCCCCTTCATGTATGGTTACCCGATGCCATGGAAGGCCCTACTCCGATTTCGGCTCTTATCCATGCCGCTACTATGGTAGCTGCCGGAATTTTTCTTGTAGCTCGTCTTCTTCCGCTTTTCATAGTTATACCGTACATAATGAATCTAATATCGTTGATAGGTATAATAACAGTATTATTGGGAGCTACTTTAGCTCTTGCTCAAAAAGATATTAAGAGAGGTTTAGCTTATTCTACAATGTCTCAATTGGGTTATATGATGTTAGCTTTAGGTATGGGGTCTTATCGAGCCGCTTTATTTCATTTGATTACTCATGCTTATTCGAAAGCCTTGTTGTTTTTAGGATCCGGATCAATTATTCACTCAATGGAAGCTATTGTTGGATATTCTCCAGATAAAAGTCAGAATATGGTTCTTATGGGTGGTTTAAGAAAGCATGTGCCAATTACAAAAAGCGCTTTTTTATTAGGTACACTTTCTCTTTGTGGTATTCCGCCCCTTGCTTGTTTTTGGTCCAAAGATGAAATTCTTAATGATAGTTGGTTGTATTCTCCGATTTTCGCAATAATAGCTTGGTTTACAGCCGGATTAACCGCATTTTATATGTTTCGGATTTATTTACTTACTTTTGAAGGACATTTTAACATTCGTTTTCAAAATTATAGTGGCAAAAAAAGTAACTCCCTATATTCAATATCTCTATGGGGTAAAGAAGAGCCAAAACCTATTAAAAAAGAATTTTCTTTAGTGGCTTTATTAACAATGAATAATGAAAGGGCGTCTTTTTTTTCGAAGAAGATATATCGAATTGATAGTAAGGTACCAAATATGCCTTTTATTACTATTTTTCCTTTTGTCACCACCAAAACTTCTTTTTATCCTCATGAATCAGATAGTACGATGCTATTCTCTATGCTTGTATTAGTTTTATTTCCTTTATTTGTTGGAACTATAGGAATTCCTTTCAATCAAGAAGGAGTGGATTTGGATCTATTATCAAAATTGATAACTCCGTCTATAAATCTTTTACATCAAAATGAAAATGATTTTTTCGATTGGTATGAATTTTTAACAAATTCAACCCTTTCGGTTAGTATAGCGTATTTCGGAATAGTTCTAGCAGCCTTTTTATATAAGCCCTTTTATTCATCTTTTCAAAATTGGAACATACTGAATTTAGTTGCTAAAAGGGGCGCTAATGGAATTCTTTGGGAAAAACTAATCAATTTTCTATATGATTGGTCATATAATCGTGCGTATATAGATGCTTTTTATGCAATATCCTTAACAGAAAGGGTAAGAGGATTAGCTCAACTAACTCATTTGTTTGATAGACGAGTAATTGATGGAATTACGAACGGGGTTGGTATTGCAAGTTTTTTTGTAGGGGAGGGTATAAAATATGTAGGGGGAAGTCGCATCTCTTTTTATCTCTTAT